AATGAATTGCCTGAAAAAAAAGGATTACCTTGATAGGGTAAATCATGAAATTTAATATTTCATTCATTATATTTAATAGAATTAAACTATCTCTAAAAGAATCAAAATCTATTGTGCTTCGTACACTAAAACATAAAAAGATAAGCTAATTAAGCTATTGGGTTCATACCCCACTTATAAAGGTTATAATCCTTTTCTTTTTAATTAAAAAAATTTCAAATAATATTTTTTTTTTTACTTTAATTTTTGGAACTTTTATAACAATTTCTTCAAATTCTTGATTAGGAGCATGAATAGGGTTAGAAATTAATTTATTATCTTTTATTCCCCTAATAAATGATAATAAAAAAAATTTATTAACATCAGAAAGATCATTAAAATATTTTTTAATTCAAGCTTTCGCTTCCTCAATTTTATTATTTGCAATTATTATATTAATATTTTTTTATAATAATAACTTTTATTTAGTTAATAAAATTAATGAAATTTTAATTTTATCTACTTTATTATTAAAAAGAGGAGCGGCCCCCTTTCATTTTTGATTCCCTGAAGTAATAGAAGGATTAAGATGAATTAATGGATTAATTTTAATAACATGACAAAAATTAGCTCCTATAATATTAATTTCTTATAATTATATATACAATTTTTTTATCATATCAATTATTTTATCAATATTAATTGGATCTTTAATAGGATTAAACCAAACTTCTTTACGAAAATTAATAGCATTTTCTTCTATTAATCATTTAGGATGAATATTATTAGCAATAATAAATAATGAATTAATTTGATTATCTTATTTTTTTTTCTATTCTTTTTTATCTTTTTCTATTATTATTTTATTTAATAATTTCAAATTATTTTATTTTAACCAAATTTTTAATATTAGTATAATAAACCCAATTGTTAAATTACTAATTTTCTTGAATTTTTTATCTTTAGGAGGATTGCCTCCATTTTTAGGATTTTTACCAAAATGATTAGTTATTCAAAATTTAATTAATATGAATCAATTATTTATTCTAGTTATTAGAGTTTGTTTAACTTTAATTACTCTATATTTTTATCTTCGTCTTTCTTATAGTATCTTTATATTAAATTTTCAAAAAAATTCATGATTATTAAAAAATATTTATAATTTAAAAATTTCTTCTTTTAGATTAATTTTAAATTTTATTTCTATTGGAGGATTATTAATAACTTTTATAATTTATTTAATCATATAAGAATTTAAGTTAATAAAACTAATAGCCTTCAAAGCTGAAATTATTTGTAATAATCATTTAATTCTTAAGCTTTAATAATTTTAATTATTCCTTTAGAATTGCAGTCTAACATCATTATTGACTATAAAGCTTGATTAAAGAGAAAAATTTCCCATAAATAAATTTACAATTTATTGCCTATTATCAGCCATTTAATCGCGACAATGATTATTTTCTACAAATCATAAAGATATTGGTACTTTATATTTTATTTTTGGAGCTTGAGCTGGGATAGTTGGGACTTCTTTAAGAATTTTAGTTCGAGCAGAATTAGGACACCCTGGAGCATTCATTGGAGACGATCAAATTTATAATGTTATTGTTACTGCTCATGCTTTTATTATAATTTTTTTTATAGTTATACCTATTATAATTGGAGGATTTGGAAATTGATTAGTTCCATTAATATTAGGAGCCCCTGATATAGCTTTCCCTCGAATAAACAATATAAGATTTTGAATATTACCTCCTTCTTTAACTCTATTAGTTTCAAGAAGTATAGTAGAAAATGGGGCTGGTACAGGTTGAACTGTATACCCTCCTTTATCTTCAGGGATTGCTCACGCTGGGGCTTCTGTAGATTTAGCAATTTTTTCTTTACATTTAGCAGGGATTTCTTCAATTTTAGGAGCAGTAAATTTTATTACTACAGTTATTAATATACGATCCCCCGGTATTACTTTAGACCGAATACCTTTATTTGTATGATCAGTAGTTATTACTGCAATTTTATTACTCTTATCTTTACCTGTTTTAGCCGGAGCTATTACTATACTTTTAACTGATCGAAATTTAAATACTTCATTTTTTGACCCAGCTGGAGGAGGAGACCCAATTTTATACCAACATTTATTTTGATTTTTTGGTCACCCTGAAGTTTACATTTTAATTTTACCAGGATTTGGGATAATTTCTCATATTATTACTCAAGAAAGAGGGAAAAAGGAAACTTTTGGAAATTTAGGAATAATTTATGCAATATTAGCTATTGGATTATTAGGATTTATTGTATGAGCTCATCATATATTTACAGTTGGAATAGATGTAGATACTCGAGCATATTTTACTTCAGCTACAATAATTATTGCTGTGCCAACAGGAATTAAAATTTTTAGATGATTAGCTACTTTACACGGGACTCAACTTACTTATAGTCCTGCTATATTATGGTCTTTTGGATTTGTCTTTTTATTTACAGTTGGAGGATTAACAGGAGTTGTTTTAGCTAATTCATCAATTGACATTGTTTTACATGATACTTATTATGTAGTAGCTCATTTTCACTACGTTTTATCAATAGGAGCAGTATTTGCTATTATAGCCGGATTTGTTCATTGATATCCTTTATTAACAGGATTAACAATAAACCCAAGTTGATTAAAAATTCAATTTTCAATAATATTTATTGGAGTAAATTTAACTTTTTTCCCTCAACATTTTTTAGGATTAGCTGGAATACCTCGACGATATTCTGATTTTCCAGATAGTTATTTAGCTTGAAATATTGTTTCTTCTTTAGGAAGAACTATTTCTTTATTTGCAATCATTTATTTTTTATTTATTATTTGAGAAAGAATGATTACTCAACGAACACCTTCTTTTCCAATACAACTATCTTCATCTATTGAATGATATCATACACTTCCTCCTGCTGAACATACTTATGCAGAATTACCGTTATTAACTAATAACTTCTAATATGGCAGATTAGTGCAATGAATTTAAGCTTCATATATAAAGATTTTATCTTTTATTAGAAAATGGCAACATGAGCAAATTTAGGACTACAAGATAGAACATCTCCTTTAATAGAACAATTAAATTTTTTTCATGATCATACTCTTTTAATTTTAACAATAATTACAATTTTAGTAGGTTATATTATAGGAATATTAATATTTAATAATTTTACTAACCGATTTCTTCTTCATGGTCAAACAATCGAAATTATTTGAACCGTATTACCAGCTATTATTTTAATATTTATTGCTTTTCCTTCTTTACGACTATTATACTTAATGGATGAAATTAATACTCCTTCATTAACTTTAAAATCTGTAGGGCATCAATGATATTGAAGTTATGAATATTCAGATTTTCTAAATTTAGAGTTTGATTCTTATATAATTCCTACTAATGAATTAGAAATAAGAGGATTTCGTTTATTAGATGTAGATAATCGAATTATTTTACCAGTAAATAATCAAATTCGAGTTTTAGTTACAGCTACAGATGTACTTCATTCATGAACAATCCCATCTTTAGGGGTTAAAGTTGATGCAACTCCTGGTCGATTAAATCAACTTAATTTTTTAATAAACCGACCAGGATTATTTTTTGGTCAATGTTCTGAGATTTGTGGAGCTAATCATAGATTTATACCAATTGTAATTGAAAGAATTCCTATAAATTATTTTATTAAATGAATTATTTCTATAACTAATTCATTAGATGACTGAAAGCAAGTAATGATCTCTTAAATCATATTATAGTAAATTAGCACTTACTTCTAATGAAATGACTATTTTCAAAAAATTAGTTTCATAAAAACCTTAGTATGTCAAACTAAAAAAATTAGTCTAATCTAATATTTTTTAATTCCACAAATAGCTCCAATTAATTGATTAATTTTATTTTTAATCTTTTCATTTACTTTAGTAATTTTTAATATATTAAATTATTATTGTATTTTATATACTCCAATAAAAACTTCTCAATCTTTAACTACTCAATCAACTTCTTTAAATTGAAAATGATAACTAATTTATTTTCTGTTTTTGACCCTTCAACAACTATTTTAAATTTATCTTTAAATTGATTAAGAACTTTTTTAGGATTAATTTTAATTCCTTTTTCTTATTGATTATTACCTAATCGATTCCAAATAATATGAAATAATATTTTATTAACCTTACATAAAGAATTTAAAACATTATTAGGGCTTTCTGGGCATAATGGAAGAACTTTGATATTTATTTCATTATTTACATTAATTATATTTAATAATTTTTTAGGATTATTCCCCTACATTTTTACTAGTACAAGCCATTTAACTTTAACATTAGCTTTAGCTTTCCCATTATGATTAAGTTTTATATTATATGGATGAATTAATCATACTCAACATATATTTGCTCATTTAGTCCCTCAAGGAACTCCTGCAGTATTAATACCTTTTATGGTATGTATTGAAACAATTAGTAATGTAATTCGACCAGGAACCTTAGCTGTTCGATTAACAGCTAATATAATTGCTGGACATTTATTAATAACTTTATTAGGAAACACAGGACCAATAGCAAGTAATTACCTTATTTTATCATTAATTTTAATTACACAAATTGCTTTACTTGTACTTGAATCAGCAGTTGCTATTATTCAATCATATGTTTTTGCTGTATTAAGAACTCTTTACTCAAGAGAAGTTAATTAATGTCAACACACGCAAATCACTCTTTTCATTTAGTAGATTATAGCCCTTGGCCTTTAACAGGAGCTATTGGAGCTATAACTACTGTTTCTGGATTAGTTCAATGATTTCATCAATACACAATAACTTTATTTATTTTAGGAAACATTATTACCCTATTAACTATATATCAATGATGACGGGATATCTCACGAGAAGGAACTTTTCAAGGATTACATACATATTCCGTAACAATTGGTTTACGATGAGGAATAATTTTATTTATTGTTTCTGAAATCTTTTTTTTTATTTCATTTTTTTGAGCTTTTTTTCATAGAAGATTATCACCAACAATTGAACTAGGAATAACATGACCTCCAATTGGAATTTTAGCTTTTAATCCTTTTCAAATTCCTTTATTAAATACAGCAATTTTATTAGCTTCTGGGGTAACTGTAACTTGAGCTCACCATGCATTAATAGAAGGAAACCATTCTCAAACAACTCAAAGATTATTTTTTACTATTGTTTTAGGTATTTATTTTACTATTCTTCAAGCTTATGAATATATTGAAGCCCCTTTTTCAATTGCAGACGCCGTTTATGGCTCTACTTTTTTTATAGCAACAGGATTTCATGGATTACATGTTTTAATTGGAACAACTTTTTTATTAATTTGTTTTTTACGACACATTAATTATCATTTTTCAAAAAATCATCATTTCGGATTTGAGGCTGCTGCTTGATATTGACATTTTGTAGATGTTGTTTGATTATTTTTATACATTTCTATTTATTGATGAGGTAGATATTTATAAAGTATATCTATGTATATGTGACTTCCAATCACAAGGACTAAAAATTTTTAGTATAAATAATATTATTAATTTCTTCAATAACTATTATTATTTTTATTATTACTATTATTGTAATAATATTAGCTACTTTATTATCAAAAAAAACTTTATTAGATCGAGAAAAATGCTCTCCATTTGAATGTGGATTTGACCCAATAAATTCATCACGATTACCTTTTTCTTTACGATTTTTTTTAATTGCAATTATTTTTTTAATTTTTGATGTAGAAATTGCATTATTACTCCCAATAATTATAATTATTAAATCTTCTAATTTAATAAATTGATCAATTACAAGATTATTTTTTATTTTTATTTTATTAATTGGGCTTTATCACGAATGAAATCAAGGAGCTTTAGAATGAAACAACTAAATATGAAGCGATAAATTGCAATTAGTTTCGGCCTAATTTTAGGTGAAATTCACCCATATTTTAGGGTTATAGTTAATTATAACATTTAATTTGCATTTAAAAAGTATTGAAATTTCAATTTACCTTATTAATTGAAACCAAAAAGAGGTATATCACTGTTAATGATAAAATTGAATTCTTAAAATTCCAATTAAAGAAATATAAATGGAATTAAACCATTAAAGAATAAAGTTAGCAGCTTTTTCTTGTTCCACATATTTCATTTAATAAAATATTTATATAGTTTAACAAAAACATTACATTTTCAATGTAAAAATAAAAATTTATTTTTTTATAAATATTTAAAGATTTAACAATCTCCCTAACATCTTCAATGTCATACTCTTTTTTATAAGCTATTTAAATTAATTAATTAACATAATTAATATTAATAATACAATAAATCATAATATATATCTTAATATATAAATTTTTAAATTATTATTTTGAAATTCTTGTAAATATAAAGAATAAGATTTTAATTTAAAATATAATATTTGTGCCCCAAAAAATTCTCTTCATCCTTGATCAAAACTTTTATATGAATATAATCCTAACTTTAATGGATAATTAATAACCCCAATAGTAGAAATAATTGGTATAAATCATATAGACCCAACAAAAAAAATAAAATTATAATAACACAAAGATTTATTTATAAAAAATAATTTAACATTTCTTAAAATATAGCCTATAACTCCTCCTAAAATACAAACAAATAAAGTTAACATTTTTAAAATTAAAGGTAAACAAATTATTACTGGATTAAAAAATATTAATCATCTTAATATTGACCCTCCAATAATTGCTATAATTATTAAAAAAAAAATTCTAAAAATTATAGTTCACCCCTTATCATTTAATGGGTGTAAAACTCTTCTATTAAAATCTCCAGTTATAGAATAATAAACTAAACGAAATGAATAACATACAGTTAACCCTGTTCTAAAAAAAAAAAGAAAAAAAGAAAAAGAATTTAAATAAGATAAACTTACTATTTCTAAAATTAAATCCTTAGAATAAAACCCAGCTAAAAAAGGCATCCCACATAATGCTAAATTAGCTACATTAAAACAACTACAAGTTAAAGGCATTCTTATTCTTAGTCTTCCTATTATTCGAATATCTTGAGAATTTTTTATGTTATGAATAATAGAACCTGCACATATAAACAATAAAGCCTTAAATAAGGCATGAGTTAACAAATGAAAAAAAGCTAAATTATAATACCCTATAGATAAAATTCTCATTATTAATCCTAATTGTCTTAAAGTTGATAAAGCAATGATTTTTTTTAAATCAAATTCAAAATTTGCCCCTAATCCTGCTATAAATATTGTTAACCCAGAAACTAATAAAAGAAACTGACCTATTCATCAATTAACTAATAAAACATTAAATCGAATTAATAAATAAACCCCAGCTGTAACTAATGTAGATGAATGAACTAAAGCAGAAACAGGGGTAGGAGCTGCTATTGCAGCAGGAAGTCAAGAAGAAAATGGAATTTGAGCTCTTTTAGTTATAGCAGCTAATATTACTAGGCCTCCAATAACTATTATTTCTATATCTTTCCCTATTAAATCTAAATAAAAAATATAATTTCAACTTCCATAATTTAATATTCAAGCAATTGTTAATAATAAAGCTACATCTCCAATTCGATTAGACAAAGCTGTTAATATCCCAGCATTATAAGATTTAACATTTTGAAAATAAATAACTAAACAATAAGAAACTAATCCTAGCCCATCTCATCCCAATAAAATTCTAATCAAATTAGGACTAATAATTAATATTATTATTGATATCACAAATATTAATACTAATAAAATAAATCGATTAATATTATAGTCTTCTTCTATATATTGATTTCTATAAAAAATAACTAAAGAAGAAATTAATAAAACAAAAGATATAAACATTAAACTTATTCAATCAAATAAAAAAGTTATTACAATTGATATAGATTGTATTGTTAAAATTTCTCATTCAATAAAATAAACTAAATCTTTTAAAATAAATTTAATTCTTAAACAAAATAAAGAAAAACTAATACAAATTAAAAAATAAAAACTAATTTTACAATAATTAATTAAATAATTCACGATCTAAAATGAAAATTTCATATCATTGACACCACAAATCAATATTTTTTTTTAAACTATTTAAATTTAAATTCATAATATACAAGCCCCACTTTTTAAAATTAATAAATTTAAAGGCAATCAATGTAATATTAATAATAAAAATTCTCGAACATTCCCCACTGAAAAAAAAAAATTACCAGAATAAATTTTTCCATGTTGACTATAAGCAAATAAATATAAAGAATAGGCGGCTCTAAAAAAAGATAAAAAAGATAACATAATTATTGTGACTCACGATCATCTAACAATTCTATTTAATAAAGAAATTTCTCCTAATAGATTTAAAGTTGGAGGGGCAGCCATATTACCAGAACATAAAAGAAATCATCATAAACTAAGAGAAGGTATAAAATTTAATAGCCCCTTATTAATTAACAATCTTCGTCTTCCTATTCGCTCATAAGAAATATTAGCTAAACAAAATAATCCAGAAGAACATAAACCGTGAGCAATTATTAATGCATAAGATCCTGTCAACCCTCAATAAGTTAAAGTTAATAAGCCACTTAAAACAATTCCTATATGAGCAACAGAAGAATAAGCAATTAATGCTTTTAAATCTGTTTGACGTAAACAAATTAATCTAATTAAAACTCCTCCAACTAAACTAATTCTAATAAATCAATAATTATACTTAACCCCAGAAATTTGTAATAATGAAAATATTCGTAATAATCCATATCCTCCTAATTTTAATAAAACCCCAGCTAAAATTATTGATCCAGACACAGGAGCTTCAACATGAGCTTTAGGCAACCATAAATGAACTAAAAATATTGGCATTTTAACCAAAAATGCAAAAATTAAACATAAATACAATAAATTTATATTTAAAAAACTAACATTAAATAATAAATTAAAAGATAATGTATTATTAAAATTTAAAATATAAAAAATTCCAATAAGTAAAGGTAAAGAAGCTAATAAAGTATAAAATAATAAATAAATCCCTGCTTGCAATCGCTCAGGCTGATACCCTCATCCTAAAATTAAAAATAAAGTAGGAATTAAACTAGCTTCAAAAAATAAATAAAATATAAATATTCTTATTGAACTAAATGTCAATAATAATATTATTAACAATATCATTAACATAAAAACAAAAAAATTTTTATAATTATTTAATAAATAAATTTTTTCTCTAGCTATTAATATCAACCCACAAATTCAAAATCTTAATAAAATTAATCCATAAGAAATTATATCTAACCCAAATATATAACTAATATAAGTAAAATAACTTAAAAAATTAATTTTAATTATAAACAAAAATCCAAGCAAAAAAACTAAATTTTGTACCATTCAATAAAACCGTTCTAAAAAAGAAAAAAATAAAATAATTACTAATATAAAAACAAATTTTAACATTGAAGAACAGAAAAACTTTGAAAATAATCATTACCATGAGTACGAATTATAGACACTAAAATTGATAAACCAAGAACCCCCTCACACACACAAAAAGTTAAAAAAAATATTCTAAAATAACTTTCAAACCCTATAAAATTTAAATAAAAAAAAAAAAAAATAAAAAGACTTAAAACTATAAATTCTAAACTTAACAAAACAGATAATAAATGTTTTCGATTTGAAACAAAAACTATACACCCAAATAAAAATATAATTATTGATAAATAAAATATTAAAAATAAATTTGCCATTAATTTAAGTTTAAATAGTTTAACTAAAACATTAGTCTTGTAAACTAAAAATAAGATTAAATCTTTTTAAACTTCAAGAAAAAAGAAACTTCTTTATCATTAATTCCCAAAATTAATATTTTAAATAAAACTATTTCTTGAAATTATAAAATTAATTATTATATCTACTTGTTTAATTATAAGATTTATTTTTATACAAATAAGACACCCTTTATCTATAGGGTTAATATTATTAATTCAAACTTTTTTAACATGTTTATTAACAGGAATTTATGTAAAAACTTTTTGATTTTCTTACATTTTATTCTTAATTTTTTTAGGTGGAATATTAATTTTATTTATTTATGTTACTTCTTTATCTTCAAATGAAATATTTAATATGTCTTTTAGACTATCTTTAATAAGATTTATAATTTTTATATTTTTTATAGCAATTTTTTTATTTTTAGATAAAACTTTAATTGAACAATTCGTTATAAACTTAGAAATAGAAAAAATTTTAAATTTTAATAATTTAATTAATGAAAATATACTATCTTTAAATAAAATATACAACTTCCCAATTAATATAATTACTTTATTATTAATTAATTATTTATTTTTAACATTATTAGTAACAGTAAAAATTACAAAAAAATTTTATGGACCATTACGACCAATAAATTAATGTTTAAACCTATACGAAAAACTCACCCTTTAATTCAAATTATAAATAACGCTCTTGTAGATCTCCCTGCCCCTTCAAATATTTCAGCTTGATGAAATTTTGGATCATTATTAGGATTATGTTTAATACTTCAAATTTTAACTGGGCTATTTTTAGCTATACATTATGCTGCAGATATTGAAACAGCTTTTAATAGAGTAAATCATATTTGTCGAGATGTTAATAATGGTTGATTTTTACGAATTTGTCATGCTAATGGAGCATCTTTTTTTTTTGCTTGTTTATTTATTCATGTTGGACGAGGGGTATATTACGAATCATATTTATACCATATAACATGAAATACAGGAGTTATTATTTTATTTTTAACTATAGCAACAGGATTTTTAGGTTATGTATTACCTTGAGGACAAATGTCTTTTTGAGGAGCAACAGTAATTACAAATTTATTATCGGCAGTGCCTTACTTAGGAATAGACTTAGTTCAATGAATTTGAGGAGGATTTGCTGTAGATAATGCTACATTAACACGATTTTTTACTTTTCATTTTATTTTTCCTTTTATTATTTTAGCTTTAATAATAGTTCACTTATTATTTCTTCATCAAACAGGATCAAATAACCCATTAGGATTAAATAGTAATGTAGACAAAATTCCATTTCATCCATATTTTATTTACAAGGATATTTTTGGATTTATTATTTTTTTATGAATTTTATTAACTTTTATTTGAAAATTTAATTATTTATTAATAGATCCAGAAAATTTCATTCCAGCTAATCCTTTAGTAACCCCCGTTCATATTCAACCTGAATGATATTTTTTATTTGCATACGCTATTTTACGATCTATTCCTAATAAATTAGGAGGAGTAATTGCTTTAGTTTTATCTATTGCAATTTTATTAATTTTACCTTTTACACATCAAAGTAAATTCCGGGGATTACAATTTTACCCTTTAAACCAAATTTTATTTTGAAACATAGTAATTGTAGCTTCATTATTAACATGAATTGGAGCCCGCCCAGTAGAAGATCCTTATGTTTTAACTGGACAAATTTTAACTGTTTTATATTTTTCATATTTTTTAATCAATCCAATATTAGCTAAATTTTGAGATAAGTTATTAAATTAATTAATAAGCTTTTATAGCATATGTCTTGAAAACATAAGAAAGAAGTTAAACCTTCTATTAATTTATACTAAAATTTATTCATTAAATTAATAAAGAAATAAAAAAAATTTTTATTCCAATAAAAAAAAATAAGTAATTTAAAGAAAAAGGCAAAAATCTTTTTCAAGCTAAATATATTAATTTATCATATCGAAACCGAGGTAAGGTTCCTCGAACTCAAATAAAAATAAAAGAAATAAATCTTAATTTTAAAAAAAATATTAGTCTATAAATATCTGCGCCTAAAAAAATTACAACAAATAATATACTCATAAATAAAATTCTAGAATACTCAGCTAAAAAAATTAAAGCAAATCCTCCTCTTCTATATTCAACATTAAATCCAGAAACCAGCTCTGATTCTCCTTCTGCAAAATCAAAAGGAGTTCGATTAGTTTCTGCTAAACAAGAAGCTAACCAAACTAACCCTAAAGGAAAACAAAAAAAAATAAATCAATTATTAAATTGATAATTAAAAAATCTTAAAAAATTATAATTACCAATTAAAAAAATAAAACTTAATAAAATTAATGCTAAACTAACTTCATAAGAAATTGTTTGAGCTACTGCTCGAAGCCCCCCTAATAAGGCATAATTCGAATTAGAAGATCACCCAGCAATTATAACAGTATAAACCCCTAAACTTGTACAACATAAAAAAAATAAAATTCCTAAATTAAAAGAATATAATTTAATTAAATAAGGAATACATATTCAAATTAACAAAGATAAAAATAAAGAAAAAATAGGAGAAAAATAATAAGAAATATAATTAGAAACTAAAGGATAAGTTTGTTCCTTACTAAATAATTTCACAGCATCACTAAAAGGTTGTAATAACCCATTAAATCCTACTTTATTGGGCCCTTTACGAATTTGAATATATCCTAAAACTTTACGTTCTAATAAAGTTAAAAAAGCTACTCCAACTATTACTCCAATAACTAATAATAAACTTCCAATTAAAGGTAAAATTAAATCAAATAAAACCAATACTATTTATAATTAAAAATTATATTTATAAATTCTAAATTTATTGCATTATTCTGCCAAAATAGTAAATACTATTAATAATTTTCAATTTAAATAAAATTATATTTTATATATTAGGTCCTTTCGTACTACAATATAATAATTTATTAAAGATAGAAACCAACCTGGCTTACGCCGGTTTGAACTCAGATCATGTAAGAATCAAAAGGTCGAACAGACCTAAACTTTAAACTTCTACACCTAAAAATAACTCTTAATCCAACATCGAGGTCGCAATCTTTTTTATCGATAAGAACTCTCTAAAAAAATTACGCTGTTATCCCTAAGGTAACTTAATTTTTTAATCCATAAAACAGGATCTTACTTTCATAAATCAATGTAAAAAATAAATAAAAGTTTATTAAATTTTAATATCACCCCAATAAAATTTTATTAAAAATAAAAATTTTTAAATTCTTTATAATTTATAATTTATAAAAATAAAGATCTATAGGGTCTTCTCGTCTTTTAATTTTATTTTAACTTTTTAATTAAAAAATAAAATTCTAATAAAATTTTTAAAAAACAGTATATATCTCATTCAACCATTCATACTAGCCTTCAATTAAAAAACTATTGATTATGCTACCTTCGCACGGTCAAGATACCGCGGCCCTTTAAATTTCAGTGGGCAGGTTAGACTTTAAATAAAATACAAAAAGACATGTTTTTGTTAAACAGGTGAATATATTAAATTTGCCGAATTCTTCATAAAAACCTTTCAATTTAATTATCATATAAAAATTTATATACTAATTTTATCATAATTTTTAATATTTTTTAATTAAATATTATATTTTAATAAAAAATTTAATTTAAAATAAATAATTTTAAATAAAAAATAAATTATAACAAATTTATTAATGATAACTATTTTTAAGCTTACAATTATTTTTTAAACTATTAAAAATTTAAAAATTTATTTTAAAGCTTATCCCTTAAAATATTATTTTAATTATTTATTTAATTTAAATAATTAATTAAATAAAATAATTAAACTAAATTAAATTTATTTCTTAAAAAACTAGATATATTTTAAAACGATTAACATTTCATTTCTAATTAAATATTAAAAATAATTATTTCACAATAACTTTTATATATTAATTAAATCTTTAAAATTCGAGAAAAATTAATATAATAATTAATTATTTAATAAACCCTGATACACAAGGTACAATAAATAAAATTTTCTTTAAAAATAAAAATTTTTCAATTTATTTCAATATTCTTTTAAAATACTATTAAACTATAATTAAACTTATTAATTCATTAAAAATTACTAAAACATTTAACATTAAAATTAATTTTATTATTAAATTTATAAAAAAAAATAATTAATAAATAAATATTATCAATTTAAATTGAATTGCACAAATTTCTTTTCAATGTAAATGAAATACTTTACTCATTAAGCTTTAAATTGTCAATCTAGATACACTTTCCAGTACATCTACTATGTTACGACTTATCTCATTTTAAAAATGAGAGCGACGGGCGATGTGTGCATGTTTTAGAGCTATAATCATATAAATAATCTATTTTATATTACTATTAAATCCACTTTCATATTTTTATTATTTTCAAAAAATAATCCATTTAAATAAATTTATTGTAATCCATTTCTACTTAACCATAAACTGCACCTTGATCTGACATTTTATTTATTTTAATATTAAGAAATTTATTAATCTTATAATATATTCTGATGACGATGATATACAAATTGAAAACAAAATTAAGTAAGGTCCAATGTGGATTATCAATTACAGAACAGATTCCTCTAAATAGACTAAAACACCGCCAAATTCTTTAAATTTTAAGAATATAACTAATACTACTTAAGTATAATAATTATTTAATTTTAATAATAGGGTATCTAATCCTAGTTTATAATAAAATTTTTATAGCTTAAATTAAAAATTAAATTAATTATAAATAAATTTAAAAATTTCACCTAATAAATTTAAAAAAAAATTAAAATAAATATTCATTTAACTAATACTAAAAATTTTTATTTGCATCATTTGTATAACCGCAGTAGCTGGCACAAATTTTACCAATACTATATATTATTATTAATTCAAAATTACTTTTATTATTAATATTAATTACTGCGAATAAAATTATATTTACTAATTTTTAAAATTAATAATAATTCTTACATAAATTTACATGTAAAATAAAATATAAATAAAATTTTTAACTAGAATAAAATAATATTAAAATTTATAAATTAATAATTTTAATTATTTTTAATATTATACACATATTTTAAAAATAAATATTTATATTTATATAAATTATAAATTAAATTTAAATAATTAAATATTAAATATTTAAAGTACATTCCTCCCTATAAAAATAACCCCTATTTTTTTTTATTAATTATAAATTAATAATTTTAATTATTTTTAATATTATATACATATTTTAAAAATAAATATTTATATTTATATAAATTATAAATTAAATTTAAATAATTAAATATTAAATATTTAAAGTACGTTCTTTTAAGAATATTTTTTTTTTTTTTAATGAAATTATATTAAATATTTATATATATATATATATATTTATACACATATATATATATATAAATTATTTATTAATTAATATATCATTTTTTTTTAATTATAAGACTATATGGTATATAAATAATATTACCTATTTAATATAAATTATTTATATATTAAATATTTATATATATATAAATCATTTATTAATTAATATATTATTTTCTAATTATAAAAATTAAATAATATTATTTATAATTTTAAATATAGGCCCATTAGTTTTAATGATAATTAAAAA